GTCACTATAAATCAGAACCAAAATTCCAACAGTTGTAATTAATATTGACATAATAGAAGTAAGTGGATCCATAAAGTAACCGAACTCAAAAGAAAATTCATTATTTATGGTCCAAGACCATACATTTTGATGAATGTAACTTAGAAAAATTTGTTGATTAGAGAGATAGAGTGAAAAGATCATAACTATACTTAACAAAAAAATACTTAGAAAAGTCCACATACGTCGCAAATTTTTTGTTGCTGTTGGAAAAAGTAGAAGTCCAATTCCTAGTAAAAAAGGTACTGGAAGCGGAATGAAAGGGATGATCCATGAATATTGATATGTATGTTCCATAAAATAAAAAACCCTTTTTATTTTATTCTTAAATTTATTATTTCTTATTCACTGGTTTGTATATATCTATTTTTTTTTTTCAAAGGGGACAATAAAAAAGCCCGCGATTTCAAACCTAAATAGAAATTTTTTTCGAATTAGTATAATCCTGCATAAACCGTTGAAAAGAAATATATATTCAAAAAAAAATGAGAAGTGATTAAATATATAGTACTAAGTTACTGTCAAAAAAATTATTTGTCTTTTTTTTTATTACTACTAAATAAAATATAAAAAAAAATTGTGATTTTATGCAGATAGAGAAAAAGTGAATTATAATTCCGTATTACAATAATTTATATACATATATTAAGAATAGAACAAAGATTTACACGGCAAAAAAAATACTTAAATATTAATTATATAATAAAAAAACTTTACCTAAAAAAAAAAAGTTATTTGAGTTCGATTATTTAGAATTATTAAGGAATTTAAATTCTGGAATTTAGTTATTATCTTCCAGTACACTAAGTGAGCTTTTTTTTTTTTTTTTTGATAATCTATCAGTATAGATTAATTAACTGAGCACTTTCGTACGCATTTCAAACATTAAATAAAAAAAATTAATAACCAAATTTTAGTAAAAAAAAGTAAAAAACAGTTGAGTTTAAAACTTTGGAATGTCTTTTTTGTTTTTTTGTTTTGAAAATAATATATAATAAAATTTGAAAGAAAAAAAAACTCGATCTAGAGTCCGAAAGAATAGAATAATAAATGTCTTTGACATCCAATTATACCACTGAAAAACTTTTTTCATTTTTTAATGGCAGTTCCAAAAAAGCGTACTTCTATCTCTAAAAAGCGTATTCGTAAAAAAATTTGGAAAAGGAAGGGATATTGGACATCGTTGAAAGCTTTTTCGTTAGGGAAATCACTTTCTACAGGTAATTCAAAAAGTTTTTTTGTACAACAAAAAAAATAAAAAAACTAGAATAATTAGAATTATCCTAACGTAAAAACAAATTTTTTAGAATACATATAAAATTCAAGAAATAGGAAGCAAAAGAGAAAAAAAGAATATATGGATAAAAAAGGAAGGTTCACATTTTTTTTTCATTTCCAAAGGGGGGATTCTTATTTTCCCTATCACTAACTTAATGCAATAATAAATAAAGATCTTGTATTTCCTCTTAACGAGGAAATAAAAGATCTTTAAGCGAAATTAATAGGTTCTTTAATAAATTTATTAATTTATTTAATAAGTTAAAAATTTGTCACTTTCTCCCTTTAGGAATTTTTATTTCTATGAATTATTATATTCTTTATATTCTTTACTTGGAATCAAAGTTATAAAAGCATCTAGTTACAATAAGTCACAATACACAATTAAGTGAATATTAGATAATAATAATAAATAATAATATATGATTTTTAAGCGATCAAAAAATCTTATGTTTGTATAAAAAAAAGATGCATAAAAATAGATATTTTTAGGATTTTTTTTATTTATCTTGAGCAATTAGGCAAATCTTATTTTATTTGAAATTTCTAACTATTTTGGAAAAGGTTTCATTTTGAGAAAAAACATTTTTTATTAATAGAACTGATAAATGCTCTTTATCATTTTTTTAATCCTATAAATAATAAAAAAAATGATAAAAAGCATTTAGAGTTTTGTCTTTGGGTTGAAGTCCCAACTACTTTAATTTAGTGAAATTTTCCTTTCATTGTATTTTAGAAAAAATCGAAAGGACAAAAAGTCAATTAAAATAATTTAAAAAAACTCAGATAAAAAAAAAGATCTTAATTGGATTAAGATCCCAAATACCTAATTTAAACAAATTTTTATTCATGAAACCCATTGTCAATTCCATTGAATTGGCTTCTTTATTTAAATTTGAATCTCGACGATTTAATAAAAACTTGTTAGTATTGTTTTGAACAAGTTGCCGCTATGGTGAAATTGGTAGACACGCTGCTCTTAGGAAGCAGTGCTAGAGCATCTCGGTTCGAGTCCGAGTAGCGGCATAAGATCTTATAAAAGAGATATTATAAGTTTTATAATAAAATGAATACCCGACTTTTTTTTTCTAAAATCGGGGAAAACCTAGTATTAATTTTTAACAAATTTTTTATGATTTTTTCAATTTTAGAGCATATATTAACTCATATATCTTTTTCAGTCGTTTCAATTGTACTGACAATTTATTTTTTAACTTTCTTAGTTAATTTAGATGAAATTATAGGATTTTTTGATTCATCAGATAAAGGAATCGTAATTACATTTTTTGGTATAACAGGATTATTATTCACTCGTTGGATTTATTCAGGACATTTTCCATTAAGTAATTTATATGAATCATTAATTTTTCTTTCGTGGACTTTTTCAATTATTCATATAGTTTCCTATTTTAAGAAAAAACAAAAAAATCACTTAAACGCAATAACTGCGCCAAGTGCTCTTTTTATTCAAGGTTTTGCTACTTCAAGTCTTTTAAACAAAATGCCTCAGTCTGCAATATTAGTACCAGCTCTCCAGTCCCAGTGGTTAATGATGCACGTAAGTATGATGATATTAGGCTATGGCGCTCTGTTATGCGGATCATTATTATCAATAGCTCTTCTAGTCATTACATTTCGCAAAGTCGGACCCACTTTTTGGAAAAAGAATAGTAAACAAAAAAAATTATTAAATGAATTCTTTTCTTTTGATGTACTTTACTACATAAACGAAAGAAATTCTATTTTACTACAACCAAACATTAATTTTAGTTTTTCTAGAAATTATTATAGGTATCAATTGATTGAACAATTAGATTATTGGAGTTTTCGGATTATTAGTCTTGGATTTATTTTTTTAACCGTCGGCATTCTTTCAGGAGCTGTATGGGCTAATGAGACATGGGGTTCATATTGGAATTGGGATCCAAAAGAAACTTGGGCATTTATTACTTGGACCATATTTGCAATTTATTTACATATTAAAACAAATAGGAATGTTAAGGGTATAAATTCTGCAATTGTGGCTTCGATAGGCTTTCTTTTAATTTGGATATGCTATTTTGGCGTCAATCTTTTAGGAATAGGTTTACACAGTTATGGTTCATTTACATCAAATTAAATAAAAAAAACATTAACAAAAAAAGAAAGGAATCAAAAAAAAAAAGAATAGCATCTTTTCTTTATAAAACTTCATATCATATAAGTTAAGAAGTCGAATTTAGATTTAGTAGTAAATGAGCAAGAACCTTTTGAATCAAGTACTACAATGATTCAAAAGGTTCTCACAATACAAAGGCCAAAGACTTCTTCTGATTACAATTCAATTTAATACTTTTTTTTTTTTCCTTAAAACTATCCATAAAAATAATTAGATAAAATGGATTCGACCTTGTCACTTGCTAATGAGAGCACAAAATCAGGATAAAGCCCAATACCAATTATGGGTAGAAGAATAGAGATTGAAAGAAATAACTCTCGAGGTCCAGAATCAAAAAAAGAAAAGTTTTTTACATTAATTAATTTGTATCCATAGAACATTTGGCGTAACATAGATAATAAATATATAGGAGTTAATATCATTCCAATTGCCATTACAAAAATAATTAAAATTTTGGAAATTAAGAAATATTTTTGACTGGTAATTATTCCAAAAAAAACGATTAATTCTGCAACAAAACCACTCATGCCCGGTAATGCAAGGGAAGCCATCGATAAGACAGTGAACATTGTAAATATCTTTGGGATGGAGATGGCCATTCCACCCATTTCATCAAGATAAACAAGCCGAATTCTATCATAACTCGTTCCTGCCAAGAAAAAAAGTGCAGCGCCAATAAATCCATGAGAGATTATTTGTAAAATAGCTCCATTAAGTCCAGGATCCGTTATAGAACCAATACCTATAATTATAAAACCCATATGAGATACAGAAGAATAGGCAATTCTCTTTTTTAAATTACGTTGACCGGGAGATGTTGAAGCTGCATAAATTATTTGGATTGTACCGACTACCATCAACCAAGGAGAAAACATAGAATGGGCGTGAGGTAATAATTCCATATTGATTCGAACCAACCCATATGCTCCCATTTTTAATAAGATTCCAGCGAGAAGCATACAGGTACTGTAATGTGCCTCGCCATGGGTGTCAGGTAACCAAGTATGTAAAGGGATAATCGGCGATTTGACGGCAAAAGCAATAAGAAATCCAATATAAAATAGTATTTCGAGTGTCACAGGATAGGATTGATTAGCTAATAGTTCTAAATTTAATGTTGGTTCGTTCGAACCATATAAACTTATACCTAAAACGCCTATTAATAAAAAAATAGAACTTCCTGCAGTGTATAAAATAAATTTTGTAGCTGAATACAGACGTTTTTTTCCACCCCACATGGATAAAAGTAGATAAACTGGGATTAATTCTAATTCCCACATAATGAAAAAAAGTAAAAGATCCCGAGAAGAAAATGATCCTATTTGACCGCTGTACATTGCTAACATCAGGAAATGGAATAATCGGGAATCCCGAGTAACGGGAAAAGCCGCTAAAGTAGCTAAAGTAGTAATAAATCCGGTCAGTAAAATCGTTCCGATAGAAAGTCCATCTATCCCCAGTCTCCAGTAAAAATCAAAAAAATTGATCCATTTATAATCTTCGGACAGTTGAATTAATGGATCGTCCATTTTAAAATTATAACAAAAAGCGTAGGTCGTTAGAAGCAGTTCTAAGATACAAATGCATATTGTATACCACTTATTGACTTTATTTCCCCTATGCGGGAGAAATAACATTAATGAACCGGCAGATATTGGAAAAACAACAATTATTGTTAACCAAGGAAAATCATTCGTGGTAAAGACAAGATACACCAGGTCCAAAGAACGCGTACTCAAAAAAATAGATAAATAAAAAAATATAATTTAACTTTTTTGAGTACGAGTACTTGTCAATAAAAAAAAATAAAATTTATTCCAAATTTATTCAAATGAGGTTTTCGGTAACGTATCAATAAGCTAGACCCATACTTCGAGTTGTTTCATGCCATAAATAAACTCGAACGCTCAAAAAATCCGTTGGACAGGCGGATTCACATCTCTTACAACCAACACAGTCCTCAGTTCTTGGAGCGGAAGCTATTTGCTTAGCTTTACATCCATCCCAAGGTATCATTTCTAATACGTCTGTAGGGCATGCTCGGACACATTGAGTACATCCTATACAGGTATCATAAATTTTTACTGAATGTGACATAGGATCTATAGTTTTTTGAATGTCATAAATTTTCAATCTAGTAAACTTCTAACTAAAATGATATATTAAAATACTAGATGAAGCAATGATTTCCTTTACTAGAATTTTTGTAATAAATTCTGGCTCAATTGATAAAAAAAAAGGGCTAAAATACTTTAATTTCTTAGATTTTCACAAATATAATCTAGTTAAGTCAAAACCTATTATATATATATGCCAATTTTCATCTATAATTTTTGATTTATGCTACTTATTTAATAAGGTCGATTGGTTGATGCGAGTTGATTTTCTGTTACGATAAATTGAGGAGACTATAGCTAATCCAATAGCTGCTTCAGCGGCTGCAATTGCTATAACAAAAATGCAGAAAATATTCCCCTTTAATTGGGAATTATCAAAAAAATCCGAAAATGTTACGAAATTCATATTAACTGCATTGAGTATAAGTTCAAGACACATAAGAGCCCTAACCATATTTCGACTCGTAATCAATCCATAAAGACCAATCAAAAATAAATAGGCACTCAAAACAAGTACATGTTCGAGTATCATTCAGCAACTCCTTATCAATTTTGATTCATTTCAATATGAATAATAAAAATAATTCACCGGATTCAATCAACTAGAATAAAAACTATATTAGGGAAAATTTTTTCAAATATATATCAAATATAAAAATGGAGAGTTAAAATCTGAAATAGTATTCAATCAAATGTAATTGAATGAACGGAAAAAAATATCATAACATACACAAAAAAGTTTTTTTTGGTCTTTACTAAATTAGAATTAGAACGTTTTTTATTGACGAGCCACAGAAATTGCACCTATCAAGGCAACTAAAAGAATTAGTGAAATGAGTTCAAATGGAAGAAAAAAATCTGTTGATAAATGAATTCCTATTTGTTGACTATTACTTATTAAATCTTGCTCGAGAATCTGGTTTAATCTTGTAGTCCAAATAACCCCGTACCAAGACGTATCGAGAATAGTAGAAATTAATGAAAAAAGAATAGTTGTACAAACCAATGAAGTAATCCCATCCCCAACGGTCCACGGATTAAAATCTGTGGAATATTCTGAATCATTCATGAACATCACAGCAAATATGATTAAAACATTTATGGCCCCTACGTAAATAAGGAGTTGTGCGGCAGCTACAAAATGGGAATTTGATAGAATATACAATAAAGATATACAAACAAGAACAAATCCTAAGGAAAAGGCTGAAAATATTGGGTTGGGAAGTAATACCACTCCCAGACCTCCTACGAGAAGACCGGGTCCCAGAAAAACTAAAAGAAAATCATGTATTGATCCAGGCAAATCCATTATATTATTATAAATTAAGAAAAAAATAGAAACCCTTTTCATGACCTTATTAATTTAACCGGGGAATTCTTTTTAAATATGTTTCTAAAATGTTTCTAATAGAGTGAAATTAGAATCGAATGGATATGAATTGATGTAGATACAATTATTAGTAACAGCCCCCCCCCTTTTATTCTCAAGTGTATTTCCACCTATCTATTTCAAGAAAGTAATTACGAATATATTAAAAGAATGAGCCTTAATACTTAATATTCTTATATAAATAATATACAAGTTTTTCATTTAATTTTTTATATAATTCAATAATTTTGAATTCTTTTTTTTTTTTATAAAATTGATGGGTTTATCCGTTTTTTTTTTGAGGTGAATTCAAAATTGTTCGAATGGTGTAATCGTCAATTACTGACATTGGTAAACGACCTAAAGCTATTTGATTATAATTCAATTCGTGACGATCATAAGTTGAAAATTCATATTCTTCAGTCATTGACAAACAATTTGTTGGACAATACTCAACACAATTACCACAAAATATACAAATTCCAAAATCAATACTGTAATTAAGCAATCGTTTTTTTCGAATATTAGTTTCCAGTTTCCAATCAACAACAGGCAGATCTATAGGACATACTCGAACACATACTTCACAAGCAATGCATTTATCAAATTCGAAATGGATTCGACCGCGGAAACGTTCCGATGTTATTAATTTTTCATAGGGATATTGAATAGTTACAGGTAAACGATTCGTGTGGGATAAGGTAATCGTGAAACCTTGACCAATATACCTTGCAGCGCGTAGGGTTTGTTGACCATAATTCATGAACCCAATTATCATAGGAAGCATATTGTAATTATCTATGAATAATTTTCTCTTTGTTTCTTTCTCTTGGTTAAAACAAGTAATGAATCCGTTGGATTCGTTTGCAATTTAGAGTGAAAAGAGTTGGAAAGAAGTTGTTAATAATAGATTACCAAGGGAAATAGGTAAAAGAAATTTCCATCCAAGATTTAATAGTTGATCCATTCTTAGCCTAGGTAAAGTCCATCTTGTTGCGATAGAAATGAACAAGAACAAATAAGTTTTCGCTAATGTAATAAAAATACCAATTGTTGTTCCAAAAATTTGATCCCTTTCAAATAGCTCCAAAATAGATATATACGGGATAGAAATATTCCAACCGCCTAAGTATAAAACTGTTACAAATAATGAGGAAATTAATAGATTTAGATAAGAAGCAACGTAAAATAAACCAAATTTGATACCTGAATATTCAGTTTGATAACCTGCTATTAATTCCTCTTCCGCTTCTGGTAAATCAAACGGTAACCTCTCGCATTCTGCTAGGGAAGAAATTAGAAAAATGAGAAAACCTATAGGTTGACGCCACAAATTCCATCCCCAAAAACCATATTTTGATTGTGCCTCAACTATATCAACTGTACTTAAACTGTTAGATAATCCTAGTCGGTGATAACATTACTATTCTCACCGCTATTACAAAACCGTACATGAGGTCTTCGCCTCATACGGCTCCTCGGGGGTCATAAATAAATCTAAGGACCAGATTAGTATTATTTAGATGGATATGATGTGTTCTAAAATAAATGAAATATAAATATATCTGGGGTCCCAAATTATACCAATGGAATTCTGTCTGCTCAAATTCTAAGAATTAAAAAAAGCGCTTCGGAATTCATCTCATCCTTTACAAATTTAAATTTCTATTTGTTGAGTAATAACTTAAATACTTTAATAAAATACTCCTTGTAAAAAAAAAAGAGGTATTTCAGCCCATCGTGGTTTTCGATTACGAAAAAGGATTAGATATCCTATTAGTTTATTATTCATGACAGAAATTCTATTTTATTTTCGAAATGTATGAACAAAAAATCCTTGTTTCATTCCTATTCTTCTTTCTTTTTTAGAAAAAAAGTTGGTGGACTTAAAAAATAAAGGATTATTTCGTTTCTGATAGTCATTACATTTATCGGTGGATAGGATCATACTCTGAATCGGAATCTTGGGGAGTACTGTTTGATCATTTCTACTAATTTCAAGCCCCAATTAACCTTCTTTTTTTTTGTTATCTTATGTTATGCATAAATATCCTTTTTTATTTGGTTAATCTCTATTACAAATTCTTTGTGTATTTTGGTGTTTCTAACCATCCACTTATTTTTACCTAATTGCCGCTCACTTTGTAATACATGTATGTTAATCTATATAACTGATAGTGAAAACGTCATACGGTTAATATTTTTAACCCGCTTCAAGCCAGGATGACTAATCAACCAACCTCGGGGTAAAGTGATTCTTACATTTATTTCCGTTTAACCTTTGTACATAGGAAATGAGACTCAATTTTTCTTTTTACTGCTAATTTATGAGCAGTTTTTTTCACTCATATATAACTATCAAATTCCTTTTATTAAGATTAACCCGAAAGAGAAATATCTATATATTCCGTTTTTAACTTAATTCGTCTAGAAGAAACAGAATAGTACAAATAAACGTCTATATTTCAACGAATCGCACGTAGAGATATTGATAAAACACATAGAGTTAATGGTATTTCATAACTAATCGATTGGGCAGCAGCTCGCAGACCACCTAAAAAAGAATATTTATTATTTGATCCATATCCTGACATAAGAAGTCCAATCGGAGCAATACTTGAGATGGCAATCCATAAAAAAATACCGATATTGAGATCCGCTAAAACAAGGTGATTGCTAAAGGGAATTACTGAATAACTTAGTAAAATTGAGATAACTGCTATAGATGGTCCAATACTAAATAAAGGAGTGTTTCCTCTAGATGGGCGAAGATCTTCTTTTAAAAGTAGTTTTGTCCCGTCGGCTAGAGCTTGAAGAATTCCCAATGGGCCAGCGTATTCAGGTCCAATACGTTGTTGTATCCCTGCAGATATTTCTCTTTCTAACCACACAATTACTAGTACACCCGTTACGATTCCCAATACAAGAGAAAATATAGGGATAAATATCCATATGAGCTCATAGACCTCTTTTAAAGATTCCAATCTAACAAAAGAATTTATAGTTTGTACTTCTGTTGCATAAATTATCATTTTAACGATCAACTTCTCCCATAATTATATCTATGCTACCGAGTATCGTCATAATATCAGCCAATTTCATTCTTTTAACTAGTTCAGGAAGAATTTGCAAATTAATAAAACCCGGCGGTCGGATTTTCCATCTCCAAGGAAAACCACTTTGATCTCCTATGAGAAAAATGCCCAATTCCCCTTTTGGAGCTTCAACTCTTACATAAAGTTCTTGTTTTGATAATTCAAAAGTCGGAGAAGGTTTTTTACTAATGAATCGATATTCAAAATCATTCCATTCTGTATTCCTTTTTCTATCAAAGCTTCTGCTTTCTAAATTCTCATAGGGACCCCCCGGAAGTCCTTCCAGAGCCTGTTGAATAATTTTGATGGATTCTGTCATTTCGTTAAGTCGTACTAAATAACGAGCTAACGAATCTCCTTGTTTTTGCCACTGAATTTCCCATTCAAATTCATCGTAAGACTCATAACGATCAACTTTACGAAGATCCCATGGTATTCCGGACCCGCGTAGCATTGGTCCGGATAAACCCCAATTTATTGCTTCTTCCCCACCAATAATCCCAACTCCTTCAACCCGTTCTAAAAAAATAGGATTTCGTGTAATCAGTTTTTGATATTCAACAACCTCTGTTAAAAAATAATCACAAAAATCTAAGCATTTATCTATCCAACCATAAGGTAAATCAGCCGCTATTCCTCCAATACGAAAAAAATTATGCATCATTCTCATACCGGTGGCAGCTTCGAATAGATCATATATAAATTCTCGTTCTCTGAAAATGTAGAAAAAGGGAGTCTGTGCACCAATATCTGCCATAAAAGGGCCGAGCCATAACAGATGAGAAGCTATACGGCTCAATTCCAGCATAATTACTCTGATATAGCTGGCCCTTTTAGGAACTTGAATATTTCCCAACTGTTCGGGTCCATTTACTGTTATTGCTTCTGTAAACATAGTAGCTAAATAATCCCATCGCGTTACATAAGGTAAATATTGTATAATTGCTCGGTTTTCCGCAATTTTTTCCATTCCTCTGTGTAAATAACCCAATATTGGCTCACAGTCAACAACATCCTCACCATCTAGAGTAACAATTAAGCGAAGAACGCCATGCATGGATGGGTGGTGAGGTCCCATATTGATTATCATAAGATCTTTTCCTGTAACGGGTTTCTTCATAAGTTTTTCCTTGATTCGTTCTGGCATGAATTAGATTGTTGAAAAAGAAGTTTATCAAAAAATTCAAGATCTAAAAAATTAACTAAATTCACAATTTTGGAATTTAACGAGTTTTTAATTCCCGAATATTCAACTGATTAATTAATTCTTTATAACGTACTCTATTTTTTTTTGACAAATAAGCCAGCAGTCGTTGACGTTTTCCCAGAATTTTTCGTAGACCTCTCTGAGATAAATAATCCTTTCTGTGCAATTCCAAATGTGAAGTAAGTCTTCGTATCTTATTAGTGAAACTGAATACTTGAAATTCAACAGATCCTCTGCTTTCTTCTTTTTTTTCTTGAAATGAAATGAATGTAGTTTTTATCATAAAAAGAAATCCTTCCCTTTTTAATATGAATTGTAAAGATATGAATTTTACTGATCAGTAATAATAATGGTAGGTTTTTTGTATACGGATCTGAATTTAATTAGAAACTTCTGAATTTTCTAAAAAAAAAGTCTAAATTTAGATTAAAAAGAGGAGGATTCTGTTAATTTATTTATGGATCTGCTCCAATTGATATCTTATGTCATTGATGAAATTCATTTCATGTATAAAGATTCCAATTTTGAAAATCCCTCATATTTATCAATTGTTTTCATATATCGCAACTTATATATTATATATAGTAAAAAAGATCTATCATTAATTACTTTGAAATCGCGTATACATATGTATTCTTATCATACTGAAATGAGTTCCGTTAGTAGTATTAAACCAATAGCGATTCATACAAGCTAAATCTTCTAATCTAAAATTGGGCCAAAGAAAGGATTTTAATTTAATTAGGTTATTTTTATCCTTATCAAGATCTTTCTTTTTATGCAAAACTGTGGTCAAGTTTTGAATATTCTTATCAAATCTTAAATTTCTATCCCTCGCATTTTTTTTTTTTAAGTTGAAACAAATTAGAATTCGAAATTCTCTACGTCGTTTAGGGGGTAGAATTTTTTCTGGGACAAAGAAATCATAATTGTTTTTTTTATCAATATAGCTTTTTTTTTTTTTTTGTATCTTGTACTTATTTTTTTTTTTTTTTTATGAACGAATGAAATACCTATGGTTCTATATATAAGAAGTTGTCCGGCGTTTTTTACAGACAAACGGACAGGTTCAATAATCAATATTCCTTTTTTCATTAATTTTGTAAAAGTGAAATTCTTCTCAATCATTAGAATATCCAGGCTCATCTCTCCTCTTTCAATAGAAGATATCGCTATCTCGTTTGGGTTTTTTAGTCTAACTAAGAGACAATATACTTTTACATTATCGAGAATTTTTTGATTAAAAAAAAAATTCCATCGCAATTGAAAACGCGAATACCTTGTGAGAAATAAATCAAGTTCCGCTTCGGTATTGCTTTTGTATTGTTTTTTATTTTTACGTTTTTTTATCTTCGATTCTGCATAATTTTCTTCAATCCTTTTTTCGTCGTTTGATAAAACTAATTCAGGATTTCTTTTTTTTTCTTTATCTGATTCAAGCTCTCCTTCACCTGCTGATTCTTTTTCTTCTTTAGTTAGATTATAAAATCGAAGGGATTTTTTTGCATTTGATCCTATAAAACCTTTTTTCTTTAGAGTGATCTTTTTATTAACACTTTTTTTTTCAGTAAAATTGAAAAGAAGTAATTTAATTGGTATGACCCATGGTTTGATTTTATATGTACTAGAAAATAAGAAAAATTCCGGAAAGAAAAAAAATTCAAAATTTGTTACACGAGGATTTAGTATTTCTTCATTCATTCCCATCCAATCAAAAAAGAAACTTTTTTGATTGGCAAGACCCGGCGGAGTTATTTTATCAATTCGTTGATAATTCTGAACTTTAGTCTGACTATATATTTTTTTACTTGTGGTATCAATCCGGGGCTCAATATTTAGTTTTTTTCTAAACCAAAAGTGGAGAATTCTCCAATCTAAATATTTTCTATACCCAACTTCCCCTATACCCCGAATATTATATTTTTCTAGAAAACAAGAGACTAAACAATTATTTGGAGTAATCCCTATAGAAGACATGTCAAAATTTTTTTCTGCAGAATTAATAGATTTGTAGCAAAAAAAATTATATATACAATCTTTTTTTAATTTTTTTTTTTTATTTAATAATGAGTCGGCCTCAAAAAATTTTTGTTTTTTGTAATTATCAAATTTGTTTTTTTCATATGAATCTTTTTTGGTTAAACTTGGATTTAAAACTGGGGAGTCTTGGTTTATTTTCTTTTTCCATTTTTGAGTTACTAATCTAGCCCATGCAATCTGAGGTAAATTGTATTGAGAATGACTTCGTAACCAGTTTTTCCATGGATTTACTTCAGAAAAACAAAAGGTTTTGTCTTTCAATTCATAATGAAAGATTCCTTGTTCTTGAAAAAAATCCTTTAGTTGATTCTTAACAAAAGAGGATGTTATGCATATGTTATATTCAAGAATAGCCTTTAATTTAGCAAAGTTACTAATTTGAATTTGTGATAATTTGTAAAATACATATGCTTGTGATAAAAAGCATAGGTCAGAATTCCATTTTTTTTTTTTTGATATTAAATTTTTTATAGTCGAAATAAAATAAATGGTTTTTTTTTTTTTATTAAATTTTTCTCCATTTTCTTCATTCTTGTAAATATATTTATCAAGAATTGTTTTTGTTGATTCAAAAAAAAGTTGTGTAGTAATTCTTGGAATATTAATGATACCTAAAAAAATAACTAGAGACAGTTGTTCAATGCAAAATTTAAAAAAAAAAAAAGATTTACGAATTAATCGGGTATTTTTTCTTTTTAATGTTTGCCAACTTTTTTTTGATGACTCAATTATTTGAAAATCATAACACGGTTTATTACAACTATTAGTTAGGTTTTCTTTTTCTTTTGCAATTGCGTCTGTTTGATTTCTGATTGTCTTTATTCTATAAATCAAATTTTTTTTTTTTTTTTCACTGAGTGAATAATTTGTCCACTCCGTGGATTTTTTTTGAACAGATAGTTCATGAATCATCTGATTACTCATTATTGAATCTTTTTTAGTTTCAGTTAATTCATATATTTCTCTTGGTCCAACTAATGGAATTAGATTTCGTTTTAAAAGGTTGTTTATTTTTCCTTTTAGAAAAAGAAAGTTTTTGATAATCCAGTTTTGGATTTCTTTTGCGACTTTTAGGAAAATGGCTGCTCTTTCTTTGAGAATCCTTAAAACCAGAAAAGACTTAGTTTTATATTTTTTGATTCTTTTTTTTAATTCTTTAGAAATAGGCTCAAAAAAAGAAGGCTTTTTTTTGGCCGAACCAAACGGCAGTTCAGTTTCCATTCCCCAAACCGTTAAAAAACTAAAATTGTTTTTTTCTCCTTTGTCTTTTCTTTTTTTTAGCCGAGCCTTCTGAGATGATTGAAATTTAGATTTATGCCAAGGTTTAAGATAAAAAGGAAATAGGATTTTTATCTGAATACCATCCGTTAACCAGTTTTTTGGAAATTCAGTTTCGGATAGTTGAACCCCATTATAAGTACATTTAATATGCATTTCACGTTTCCAATCCTTTAAATCCTCAGACCACTCGGGGAGTTGAAATAATAATAGCCGGATGCTATTTTTTATTATTATCAATAAAGGTACTATAATATATTTTCTAAGAATAGATTGAGTTAATAAGAGAGAACCTCTTATTATTTGAGCAAATTGGAAGCTATCCCAAGTTTCTGCAATTTCTATCCGTCTTTTTTCTTCTATTTTTGATTCTTCTTCCTCTTTTTTATAATTTTTTTTTTTTTTTTTTTTCCACATGA